GGTGTCGCCTGATCAACAAAATACTTAGAATTTCTTATTCTACTGATAGAATAGAACTCGACAAATTCTTGCCCTGCCCTGCATAAGCAAAAGCAAAGGACGGGGCTTGTCGATACTTGATTTATAGAATACATAGTTCTATAAAAGACTGTAAGTTGTTTTCTCAAAATCTGGCTCTGTTTGGGTTCTGGGTAGCGGCCCAAACAGATATACCAATAGGGATGAGGTAAGGCTTACTTATTAATTCCAGAACTACGAAAGTAAGAGGTCAGAAATCTTGGTATCCAAAGGTTCCTAAAGGACATTCCATTTTTGCTCCTAGGATTGAAGAAAAGATTATACGAAAGACTATCAAGACTTCCTAATTATCTTACACTACCTACACTAACGTAGGGTCTACTGACTCTGTCTGGAATTAGATTGGATAGGCTGATGGGAAATCAATTTAGGAGCTGTGGAAAGGACCGAAGATACTTTGTATCCATACTTACGAGAGACTCCGAGTACTCAAACATTCAATCAGGATGGTTGGTCGGCTCTTATCTTATAGAATAACAGAGTAAAAGTCAAAGTAAAAAAAAAGATTTCTTTGGTCGTGTAAGGGGATTACAAAAAAAATGTATGTAATAATGGTAGTGATGTCTACCCATTCTTTCACAGAAAGAAAGACAGTAAGCCTTAGATCAAATAGGAAATGTAGGTATCCAATAGATAGTTATCTATCTTGATGATATATTTTTTTTTTTTTTTTGCTTATGAAAGAAAGGTAACAAAACAAACAATAGGTCTTACTATTCCCACATGTTCCATTAGGAGCATTCCTTTGCAATTTGCAAGGAAAGGGTGTGTGTATCATATTTTTACTTAATACTTCCCAATTCTACCAGAAATCCTATAAAGAATCTGTTACGAGTGGATTCATTGAATTGGTTCATCAATAGCCTTAAGTCAGAATCCTATTTTGACTCTTCGCCATTGATTCTACTATGATTATTGATCAATAATGGAATAATTCCTTCATAGAAATAGGAGATATAATTCACATGGATATAGTAAGTCTCGCTTGGGCTGCTTTAATGGTAGTCTTTACATTTTCCCTTTCACTCGTAGTATGGGGAAGGAGTGGACTCTAGGTATATTAATAATTGATTGAGTAATCGATTGAGTAATCGATTGAGTAATCGAATTGTATCAATTGTTTAATTGATCGTTTTGCATTGATCGTTTTTCGAAGCTTTATTTTTAAAAAGCTTGTCTTTCTTTCAAAATTATACTGGAAAGACAATAATGAATAATAACCATTCGATCAAACAACGAATGATTACTATAGTTTAGTTGTATTTCAAAACTCAAATCTACGCATGATAGGAAATTTTTTCCAACCGAATTCCTCCTAAATATTCTGTTTGGATAAACCTGTTCTTACCAGAATTATGGATATTACAATGAGAAAAAACCAATCCATAGTTTTTTCTTTATTTGTTTCTCTCTTTCTTTACTTTCACTGTTCTAAGAACAAATCGTTCTGCTATTAGATTACGACGATACTTACTTTATACTGGAAGTGACTAGTGGTTGTCCAAAGAGGTTCTACACATAATAAAATTAGATCTTTCTTCCGCTGAGTGATACACCACATATCATACATTTAACATTTTAGACTCCTAGAGATTTTTTTATGCTTTTTTGACTCATCTCATGTCATGTTTAAGCATGAAAAATGGTCCGAGTCCCCTTTACTAATTCCTTTCAAAATCTGAAGAAGTTACCATAGAACTTCGTAAATGATCTGTTAATGGCTCAATCAATGACTTCTTGGGATGGGAAATCAAAAAAATTCCTTGGTTTTCTTTTGCTATAGTATATTCCTATACTATTCTTCCTCTATTGATTCTTTTGATGGATACCGGAACCTATATATAAAATTATAAGAAACCTAGGAATTAGAAGAATTGGCCTTCGATTATTTTGGGTTGATCGAAATCGAGTGGATGTAGCGAAAAAAAAAAAAAATAGAATTAGACTGCTATTTCGATGTACTAGCCCACTATTTAGATTAGATGTACATCTAATACATCATATACATACATATTGTAAATTGATCTATATAAACCCTCCATTTAGATAAAGTCTATATCTGTATACAATACAACTTTATATGATAATATCATTGTATACAATATTAGATAATATAAAATACTCTAAAATGTGGTAGAAAGGACTATATATAGTCCTTTCTACCACATTTTATGATTCCAACCAGATCATTTCATTTAAGACTTGGAATTTTCTTTTAATCCCTTTCTTTCATTTCTTCAATCATTGAAAAAAGGATTGATAGGAACTAATAATTCAGATTCAAATTAATCATTTTGACTGACTGTTTTTACGTAGATAATAAGTAAAAAAGCAGTAGGAACTAGAATGAACAGTGCAGTAGCAATAAATGCGAGAATATTGACTTCCATAATTTCATTATTTTTTTTTTCTTCGCAATAACTCGGGATGTAATCCCATAGAGATGAGAAATTTAACTCCTGTAAATTCATTGGGATGAATTGATCCTGATGATACTGAATAGGATCAATATTATGAATAACAATATCTGATCTATCAAATCGATTCATCGTCGAGAATTGAATAGTATAACATGGGAAGATCCTTTATCCATACTAATTACGAAATGGGATTTTTTATTGGATCAGGAATCCCATTGGATTTTTCATCCTCTTCCACTTTTTCTTTTCTATAACCTACTGTCTTCCTTATCTTATACAACTCTCCTTCCTGTGTATTATACTTACAATTATGAGGTATTATATGACCGGTATTCTATGGGGCACACACAGACCCAAACGAGGTGAGATGGAAAAAAAGGGATTAAATAAAAAAGATCAAATATTCCAACAAATTTACTGAAAAGGGTCCTTGCTCGGTCTTTTCTTTTATTTTATTAGTATCCTCTTTCTTGTATTTATTTGTACTGGAATGCATACATCAAAAACGATGTCTGCAATTTGAATGAGAATGAGATAGATTGTTTACAATTAGTCATTGAGGATACACAAACAAAGTCAGAACTAGAAAAGGTGTGGTTTAACCTGAAAAGTACTCTGTCGAGGTAATTATGTTAAGTTCATTGTCCATCGTACAATAAACGAATACCATTTTTGTATGTACTCCCGGTAAAATAGGATCACTCTACTCCATTTCATTGATCAAGAACAATCGAAAAAGAAAGTAAGACGAGGATGGTATCTCTTAAAATACTGAATATAGTAATACCACCGATTGTACTAATGTACATATGATATGTCTCTCCTTTATCAATCGGGAGTAGTGGAAAGATTTGAAATTCCCATATCCATATTTGTGTGATGATAAATGCGAAATAAAAAACAAAAGAAATAAGGATCCCCACTGGGGATTAGATCTTGCTTCCTGTCCCCCTTTTCCGTGAAAAGAGAGAGATGAATTGATAAATTCACCGGATCCTAGTTCGGGACTGACGGGGCTCGAACCCGCAGCTTCCGCCTTGACAGGGCGGTGCTCTGACCAATTGAACTACAATCCCAGCGAGGTGTATGGCATACATATTCTTAATGTAATCATAAGAACATTCTAGTCCTAGTCGTCGTATTGTAAGAAAGACAGGAATGATATACTGATATCATATCCACATATAATATGGGCTATAGCGAGAGTGACACGGATTACTAGTAACCAATAATTATTTTACGGCCAAAAGTGGATAATCAATCTTTCAATGAGAAAAAAGAACTAAACTTTTTTGTTTGCTTTTCATGATACTTTACTTAATTAAGTAAAGTATCATGAATTAGATCCTTAGAAAGATCAGAAAGAGAAAAATAGGGATAGAGAAAAAAAATTGATCCTTTCTCTTTATTTCTACGGATTAGGCATTTCCGTTTATGGAAGACAAATTGGTTATATCATATTCATGGAGCGGTGAATTATTGGGCCGAGCTGGATTTGAACCAGCGTAGACATATTGCCAACGAATTTACAGTCCGTCCCCATTAACCACTCGGGCATCGACCCAGGAAGAATTCATTCTAGGCTTATCGATAATCTATGATCAACTTCCTTTCATAGTACCCTACCCCCAGGGGAAGTCGAATCCCCGCTGCCTCCTTGAAAGAGAGATGTCCTGAACCACTAGACGATAGGGGCATATACGCCCGACCATCATCATACTATGATGATAGTATGAGCAGTTTTTTGGAATTGTCAATATAGTCTAATGGTATGACTAGATCCAAAAAATCTTTCCTACTTTTATGTTATGATTTTTTTTAATTTTTTTTTTTCAAAAATTAAAAATAATAATCTTATATACTTTTGGAGTAAATCCAATTTATTGTTCCTGAATGAACTCCTATGCATATACGTATATATTATGTACATATAGTACGTATATACATATATGCAGTAGACTCATAATGGAAAAAAAATGGCTAATTCATGAATTGAATAAAACGGCCCTTTTAACTCAGTGGTAGAGTAACGCCATGGTAAGGCGTAAGTCATCGGTTCAAATCCGATAAAGGGCTTTTTTTCCACTAAACTCAAGTTTTAGCCTTCGTTTTTCAGCGGAAAATATCTCTATTATTTTTTCTAAAAAGAAAAGGATAACCACCATTATAACGAATTCTTATTATTCTGACTTATAGTTAAGTTAGGAAGTTGAACATTTATTGATTAGCAAAATGACTAATTGCACGTATTAGGAGTAGTCCACCTGTAGTGACATAGTAGTCCTCCTCATGTCTCATTATTCACAAATTTTTTGTCCTGGGACATAACAGAAATATTCTATAATACTCTATATATACAATTCCTATTATTAATCGACAAACCAAGGTGTTCTTATTTCTCCAATGTTCTTATAACACCCACTATCAAATTATAAATAAAGAAAAAGTAAGTGGACCTGACCCATTGAATGATGACTATATCAGCTATTCTGATATTTAAAT